TATTTAAGTTTTTGATAGAACGAATCACACTTTTACCACTAAACTATACCCGCTACATATTATTGTATATGAGTATATGAATGGACCATTTGTCGAACAAAAGAAAAAGAGTGAGGCGCAATCAAGATAGCACCAGAATCATGAAAATTCTAGCGTTGACGCTTCGTCCTGGGGGGACTTAAGTAGGCGAAGAGCAGAAAGCTTACTTAAATAACATAAAAAAAAAGTTATAGTTATATTATACTTTTCTTTTCGTTTGATACGAAGTCATTACTGACAGTCCCGGTCTGAAAGAATCATTGAAGCTGGATCATAGAAAGGATGAAATCTGCATACATGGTTCCTTTTTTTCAACTTCTCTTTCAATTGCCAGATCTTACTTATGAATTAAGAATTCGGGTCAATTGGATCTCAATTGTTCAAATAAAGCTTGTCTCTTGAACAAATAAATGAGTTATATTATAACTACGTTTATAAATATGTGTGTTTCATATTTAATATTTGATATTTTATTTCATTTTTCATTTTAATATTTTTTATTCCAGTTTCTTTTTCCAGTAAGTAGTATAAGTAATAAATTGATAAAAGATAAAAAGAAAATAAAAAAAATATATTAAAAAAATATATTAATTTAATATTAAATTAATAATATTAATATTAAGTAATTAATATTAAGTAATGATATTAAGTAAGTAATGATATTAAGATTAAGTATTAATATAATATTAACAATATAATATTAAATTAAGTATTAATATAATATTAAGTATTAATAATAAGAAATGACACTTCAACAAGTATTTTTGATTGATATCAAATCATTATTAAATCATTTTATCTATGGAAATACTGGCCGGGCCAGGCCAGTACTTAAACCAAGTCGGGGGAATAAACCTTTCGTACAAAATAAAAGAAGTAGGGTATTTTTCTATTGGGGATATCCGTTTCGAATCATTATCTAAATTGAATTCCTGATCCAATTTCTTCTTAAAATTTTTTATATATTCTTATCTTATATATATATTACTATATATATATATTACTATATATATTATATTACTTTATTTAACTTTTACTATATATATTATATTACTTTATTGATATTATATTACTTTATTGTATTTACTTTATTGTATTGTTTTACTTTATTGTATTGTTCTTTTTATATATCTTTATTCTTTTTTTCTTTATACTTTATACTTTATAATATCTTTATACTTTATAATATAATATTTTTTTTTATTTATTATATTTATTATATTTATTTATTATAAATTTATTATAAAATTTTTAAATAAAATTATAAAAAAACAAAATTATAAAAAAATAATAAATAATAAATATTATAAATATACATATATTTATATAAATTACATATATTTATATAAATATTATAAATAATAAATAATAAATATTATAAATATATAATAAATATTATAAATATACATATATTTATATAAATATTAAATATTAAATAAATATAAATATTAAATATAAATAAAATTATTATAAATAATAAATAATAAATAATAAATATTATAAATATATCACATAAAAAACTTTCCATTTTTAAATGGGGGTGCGGAGAGATGGCTGAGTGGACTAAAGCGGCGGATTGCTAATCCGTTGTACGAGTTTTTCGTACCGAGGGTTCGAATCCCTCTCTCTCCGCTTCTTCTGATTACTTGAGACTTTCGAATTCGAAGGAATTTCGATCCCTTGATTTTCTCATAGGTAAATGTATGGAATACATAAAATCATAAGAAAAAATTTCGAAAAAGCAGGAAAAACTAAAAATATCTTTTTTTTATTCCTCACGTCCAGGATTACGCCCTGGATCATTAGATAAAAATCCGAAGATGAAGAGAGAAATAAAGAATATCACTACTGTATAAACGAATAGTTTGAGAGTAAGCATTACACAATCTCCAAGATCTTTTTTTTTTTTTTAAGGTAATAGATTACTTATTTTTTACCACATACACTATTTTGTTTTGACATGACACCCCCCAAAAAATGAAGTGTTTTTTGAAAAGAAAGTCATTTTCACGAATTTCTTTGGAATAAGATTTTTATTCCTTCGTTATCAAAAATTTCTTGTCATATGATTAGGTATTGTAGGCAACCTAATAAAATCTTTGCTCACTGTAAGGTTAGAACGAGGAAATAAGCTGATCAAAATTCATCGCCGTGGTTATTCAATATACAAGAATTTCTATTTTTGAATCGAGGGTTCATAATGTAAGACTTATCTGGTCTTATCAATTTTTCGAATTTTGATTTATCGAATAAATCATGAATTTAGCAGAGTATTAAATCATCGAAAACTTACAGCAGCTTGCCAAACAAAGGCTAAGAGAAAAAAAAGTACAGGTATGACAGGCATAACATCTACGATTGGATTTAAAAAGGCATAAGCTTCGGGCAATTTGGCGAAGAAAAAACTACTCGAATAAAAGACAGAATTAAGACAGATACAGATTAAACTAAAGATATTAAGCATAACAAAATTTCGTTCTTGTAGATTAGATAATTTTATTCTGATTGAGTTTTTTTTATAAGGGAAAAAAAAGACAAGTCAAAAAATCTTTCTTTTTCTTCGAACTCTCCCAAATAAAAATAAATCCTTCCTTCCATTCTCAAATGAGAATACAAGGAATTCCATTTTCATACAATATCTTAACTGAATTCCATGTAATGATCAATGAATTTTTTTGATTCTATATCTACATGTGTTGAATCCTAGCAACAATATATCTCCAATGTATTTATTTTATTTTTATTGGGTTGGGATTGACGAATAACCAATACCAATATTAATGTTTATTAGTGTCGAATAGAAATTCGAAATGGGGCGTGGCCAAGCGGTAAGGCAGCGGGTTTTGGTCCCGTTACTCGGAGGTTCGAATCCTTCCGTCCCAGATCGTTTCCATCAGAAACGAAAGATGGGATCACATTGTATTCCACATGAAACATAAAATTGTTAACGAGAACAATCTTTTGTTCTGAATTCTAAGAATGATTCTTAGAATCATATTTTTCTTTCATTTGGTTTCTCACAAACGTAATCAAGTGAGAAATGTGGGTGGAAATAAATATCTTTTTTTTTTATTCAAAAAAGAAATTCTGGGTTTATCATTCACATTCAGGATCACATTCAGGATATGCTCGTACTACTTAATATTCATTTTAAAGTTAGTTACTTATGAAAACTTTATGTCCCATATCTATGAAATGTCAATTCTCACATGAAGCATTCTGAATCGAAATGTGAATGAAAGAAAGGCCTCTTTATTCCCTTACCAAGGGTAAAATAAAAAATCCTAAAGTAAATAAATGGGGTATCCCAATTCCACAGTCTATGTGGAGACTAAAGAGTAGGGAGTTTTTGGTACTAATTTCATCACTGGTCTTAAAACTTCTAAAGCTGGTGTGGGAAAAAAATAGTAAAAACGAATTGAACCGGACCCCATTTTTTTGTATTTTATCTGGTTCATCTTATATCTTATCCGGTTCAAATGAATAATTGTAAATCAATGTAATGTAGCGATTGGGGGGAAATTCGTATATTGCATCTACTTGACTTTATGGAATTGATGGAAAAGAAAAATTCTTGAACCTGAAGTAAAACAAAATCTGTATTGTATAAAATCAAAAAGTTTTATTAATAATTGATTTTTTTCCGGGATTGCAATTAATATTAAAGGTTCTTCTTTTGAGGTTTATAGTTTATTTGTTCGAGAAAAATGGATCCTTCATGATTGATCGTCCCGAACAATCTTTTTAAGATGTCAAAAAGTCTTAAGCAAACTTATTTATTCGTCTTTTTTAGAAATATGTTTCATTCATATGATAGAATATAGAGTTAAATAAATTGGATCCTTGCTGAGCCTTCCCCGGATAAATACTTATCTATCCATAGATAGATAGATAGAAAGTATGTACTATTATATACCGGTATACACACACCGGTTGAGCCAATGACTATTCATGATTCCATATTGAATCAATTACATACCGGTTTGAAATAAAATTAGAGGAATGTTATGGTAAAACTTCGTTTGAAACGATGTGGTAGAAAGCAACGTGCGACTTGAAGGACATGATCGGCTGTGGATTCTTACATCCACCATTTTCTATAGGAATGAAGATGCTCTTGGCTCGACATAGTTTGTTCTGCTCTGTTAGGAACCTAATTTGTGTTCGGTTGTAAGTAAATAGTACATGATGGAGCTCGAGCAGAAAGGATTGATTCCTTTATGAGGGGGAAGAATCTAGGGTTAGTAACTATCAATAAGTTAGACCAACTTTGTAAGTATATCCTCAATATATAAATCGAAAGGTTAAAAAAATCGAAAAATAAAAGAAGTTTGAAAAAAAAAAAAGTAAAATTTTTAAGAATTGGTAAAACTATTTCGATCAAAAGTGTATCACAAGGGAATCCACCGTTCATATTCTATTTCTATAGTATAGAAAAAGATAACAAAAAACAAAAAGGTATGTTGCTGCTCTTTTGAAAGGAGTAAGGATCACCGAAGTAATGTCTAAACCCAATGATTTCACAAAGCAAAGAAAATGGATTCCGGAACAAGTAAACACTATTTTCAATTGTCTCAACAATTGAATCAGAATGAGGAATAAAAATAGATTCGAGATGAGACAAACAAAAGAGGTTAGAGACGGCTCAATAAATGTCTAAGGGTTTCCCTTCGAACTCTGTCAGAATTACCCAACTTGAGTTATGAGTACGAATGAGATTTCTTTTTTTCTGTAAGGAAGAATAAAAAAACGACTCAAATCATAGTCTAATTTATGATTTTATGGATCCATTTGTCATTATATACATATACAGAAATTTAGAATCCTTTTTTCTCGAGCCGTATGAGGAGAAAACCTCCTATACGTTTCTAGGGGGGGCATTGTTTATTTACATCTATTCCAATGAGCCATCTACCGAATCGTTGCAATTGATGTTCGATCCCGAAGAGAAGGAAGAGATCTTAGAAAAGTAGGTTTTTACGATCCGATAAAGAATCAAACTTATTTAAATGTTCCTGTTATTCTATATTTCCTTGAAAAAGGTGCTCAACCTACGAGAACTGTTTGTGATATTTTAAGGAAGGCGGAATTATTTCAAGAAAGAACTTCGATTCGAGGTAATTAAAGTAAAAAAACAAAATTAATAAATAAAAAAGGGGGGGTCACTAGTATATATCTTTGTGTAATTATTTACACACAATTTGCCTTTTTCTTGCTGTATTCATACTTAATTTACTTTTTTTTGTTTTGTTCGTTGCGGGAATCCACCAACAAACAAGGGGTTAATCTTGCTTATTGTACCTCTATTGATTGAATAAACCCGAGATTTTTTCTTTACTTTACATCTTTCGTATTTCTTTCATCCAAATTTCTTATTTATGTTTATGTTGTGCCAATCCAACACAAGTCCTTATTTGATTTACTTAAATTTCTTTTCTTAACATTGGATCCATATTGACAATGGTGCATCGAAGAAATATAATTCGATCGTAGATAAATAGATCCGTTTATCTCCACCCCATATTGGTTTTTTCTTTCCTTCCCTTCAGTCAAATGATGGGTTTGCCCTGCCGATTTACTGGCATACAAGATGTATTTTCTTAACGAAAAAGAAAAGAAAATTGATAAATAAAATGGTGGTTTGTCACAATTTTGACATCTCTATTGGGAATCAGTTGTTGTTTAATCCAATCTGTCCATTTTGGTATTTTGGTGTTTTTAATTGATCAACAAAAACAAATTTTTCTTTTCGATTTGTTCTAGTTCAATGTTTTGACGGGGTCGTGCAGTGCAATTCAATTGATTTTTTTATTTTGACCGTATTTACATATATCCTATTTATTTTATTTTTTATTTTTATTCGGGTTGCTAACTCAACGGTAGAGTACTCGGCTTTTAAGTGCGACTATGATCTTTTACACATTTGGATGAAGCAAGAGATTCGTCCAGACTATTGGTAGAGTCTATAAGACCACGACTGATCCTCAAAGGTAATGAATGGAAAAAACAGCATGTCGTAATAAAATATTATAATTTTATTATTTAATTTATTATTTATTATTATTTAATTTATTATTTAATTAAATATTATTAAATATTATTTAATTAAAGTAGAACTTTGAGTTTATCCTTACCGGATCGTTATTACAATTTTTTTTTATTTTTGGAAGTGAAAAAAAAAAAATTCACATTTACAGTTAGGTCTAGTGAATAAATGGATAGAGCCCTATGGGTCTAATTCTGGTGAAATAAAAAGCAACGAGCTTTTGTTCTTAATTTGAATGATTACCCTATCTAATTAGACGTTAAAGATAGATTAGTGCCTGATGCGGGAAAGGGTGGGTTCTTCTGTGAGTGGACCATTGATTTTCTTTCTTTTTTTTTTTTAATGAATCCTAATTATTCTTTATTATGGGTTGGAGACAGATGTGTAGAAGAAACAGTATACTGATAAAGAGAATTTATTCCAAAGTCAAAAGAGCGATCGAGTTGCAAAAATAAAGGATTTTTGACCCTCTTGTAATTATAACGAACACAAACCGATTGGATAGAAAAGGAGAGGAAAAAGATCTGTTGATTGGACTCCACTGTTTCCTTTGTTTGCGGGATATATATTTTTTTCTTACTGTAATTATATACATAATACATACCCCGTTCTGACCATATTGCACTATGTATCATTTGATAACCTAAAAAATGAAATAGGTCCCGCCTCTGGTTCAAGTAGAAATGTAAATGGAAGAATTACAAGGATATTTAGAAAAAGATAGATCTTGGCAACAACACTTTCTATATCCGCTTCTCTTTAAGGAGTATATTTACACATTTGCTCATGATCGTGGTTTAAATGGTTCGATTTTTTACGAATCCACGGAAATTATTGGTTATGACAGTAAATATAGTTCATTACTTGTGAAACGCTCAATTATTCGAATGTATCAACAGAATTATTTGATTTATTCGGTTAATGATTCTAACCAAAATCGATTCGTTGGGCACAACAATTTTTTTTATTTTCATTTTTTTTATTCTCAGATGATATTGGAAGGTTTTGCAGTCATTGTGGAAATTCCATTCTTGCTGCGATTAGTATCTTTCCTCGAAGAAAAAAAAATACAAAAATCTCAGAATTTGAATTTACGATCTATTCATTCAATATTTCCCTTTTTGGAGGACAAATTATCGCATTTAAATTATGTGTCAGATATACTAATACCTTATCCCATCCATCTGAAAATCTTGGTTCAAATCCTTCAATTCTGGATCCAAGATGTTCCTTCTTTACATTTATTGCGATTCTTTCTTCACGAATATCATAATTGGAATAGTCTTATTACTCCGAATAATTCTATTTTTCTTTTTTCAAAAGAAAATAAAAGACTATTTCGGTTCCCGTATCATTTTTATGTATCTGAATGCGAATTTGTATTAGTTTTTCTTCGTAAACAATCTTCTTATTTA